AAATACATATTAGTTAATTAAATATTAAATAATATGAGACTCGAAATGAAAGTACCCTTCTCGCATACATTCCCCATTACGTTGTCGGAACAAAAATATTGCATGTATCAATATGGATGGAAATATTTAGTACATGAAATAGCGATTTGCTAGATATATAAATAGATATATAAGATATAACTAATAAAACGGATCTTGTGTTCTGGAATTGGAATCAAAGAAAGATATTTTAAATGGCTCGTATGTTGTGACTTGGAATAAATGTTTCTCGGTAAAGGAAGGGAATAGTAATTTATTCATTCCTAATTTATTCCTATAGAACGTCTAGGAACAAGAAGATTAAATCGGATATATCGACAGATTCCCGCGTAGTCCAAAGAAAAAAAAGATCCAATTTCATCTCTATCGAATTTTAATATCAGAATAGTGGATATAATTATGATGCAATGGGTTAGGTCCACTTACTTTTTATTTTGTTGATTTCTAATCGATTTAATTGGAATAATGGAAAATAGGAAAGGAATAGTAATATTTTAAGATTTAACGAGACGACTTATCCTTACATTCATTATAATAATAATATTTAATATAATATTTATAATAATTATATTATTTATTTAATAATAAATAATATATTTTTTATTTAATAATATATTTAATTTATTAAAATAGCAAATTTATAACCATACTATAATTAATTATAATGTTATAATTTTTATTATATATTAAAATATTAAATTATACGGTTTGTTACTTTTTTTTTATTACTTTATTACAAAGATCAACAATATCTTTATTCGCACTTCAAATATGAATACTACTGCCGGAGTTTTATGATTTATGAAAAAATCAAAGCCCCTTATCGGATTTGAACCGATGACTTACGCCTTACCATGGCGTTACTCTACCACTGAGTTAAAAGGGCTTGTTTGATCCAATTCCTGAATAAAGACACTATGAGTTTAGTATATATACTTATTATAATAGATGTACATAGATATATCTTATAATAAGTATAAGGGTTCATTCAGGAATGAAAAATTTTCTTTATCCAGTAAAAGTAAATTAAATAATTTAATATAATTTAATATAGAGTATATAATATAGGTAAAATAAAACGGTTTATTGATATTGGATTTGATAAATATCAATACAATGAATTGTTTCAAGACTATCCTAATTGACATCATAACTAAATTCATTTGAGTGATACATGTATCCACTAATTTAACATAGATCCAAGATATTTCATTGAATCATTGATAAAGAGATTCGGATAAAGAGATTCGGCGTGGCCTTTGAACCAAACTTTTATCGAAAAAAATTGTATAGAAAGAATCGTGAAAGACGGAAAGATCCTTCGTATCGAGTCATAACATTCCATTATATTGACAATTTTAAAAAACTATTCATACTATGAACATAGTATGATGGCGGTCGTGCAAGTCTGCCCCCATCGTCTAGCGGTTCAGGACATCTCTCTTTCAAGGAGGCAGCGGGGATTCGACTTCCCCTGGGGGTAGGGTACTACGAAAGGAAGTTGATCGTGGATTATCAATAAGCCTGGAATTGATTCTTCCTGGGTCGATGCCCGAGCGGTTAATGGGGACGGACTGTAAATTCGTTGGCAATATGTCTACGCTGGTTCAAATCCAGCTCGGCCCAATAATTTGCCGATCCGCCATGAAATGATATAATATAACCCATTTGTTGCTCTCCAGAAATGCCCGATCCCCCAATCCCAATACGGAAGAAATCCATTTTATGATATATCTATACCACTATTTATTTACTCTCTTTTTACAAGAAATTCTGATCTTGCTAATGATCTAGATTCATATCAGGATCCGTAACTATAAAGTAAAGTTTAAGGAAAAGAGTAAATAAAAAAAAACTTTTTTGATTGAACGAGTGATTATCCAATTGATTTGGCAATAACGAAAGGATTACTAGTAATACCGGCTGCTCTCACTAAAGTACATATACATATGGGTATCGATATATCACACTCGCAGCTCTGTTACAACACGCCAATTCTAATCGAAATTGAAAGGGTTAGAATGAAATCATAAAAATATGTATACTTTATTTTATTATGGTATTTACTTGGGATTGTAGTTCAATTGGTCAGAGCACCGCCCTGTCAAGGCGGAAGCTGCGGGTTCGAGCCCCGTCAGTCCCGACGAATCCAAATCCAATAAAAAACTATATCAATTCATCTCTCTATTTTTTGTGAAAAGAAGTCCAAATAACATAATTTCATTCCCAACAGCGATCCCTCTTCTTTTTTTCTTTTTCGTTTCACATTTATCATCAACCAAATGGGGGAATTTCCATTTCTTCGACTAGTACCGATTCGATTGATGGGAGAGAGGCATATGTGGATTAGTACAATTATTATATTATTAGCATCAGATTCAGGATTCCACGGGATACCGTACTGTACTGGGTCTGGCTTTTTCAATTACTCCCGATCTGTGAAATATGAAATAGAGTAGAGTATTGTATGTTTCCCGGGAGTACATACATAAATGGAATTTGTACAATATAAAATAAATTGAACATAGTTACTGTGTATAGAATAGTATAGAATACTTTTTTTTTAAGATTAAAATAAAAGTATATCCTTTTCGGGCCCTATTTTGTGTAACCTCAATTTCAAATTTTACTAATTTGAAATAATCTATCTCATTCAAATTTCGCATTGAGCTTTTGATATATGCGTCCCATTACTAATCCAATGAAAGAGGATATTTAAAAAATAAAGATCAAACAAGGATCACTTTTTTATTAGCGAGGTAATGCATTTTTTTTTTTTTTATATTTTATAAGGGTTTTTCCTTGAAAGAACAAACTTTTTAAATTTATATATAAATATATAAAAAAATAGTTAATTTGATGGAATATTCGATTTTTTTATACCGGAATTTGTACTCGTCTTTATCATACTTCTTTTGTTTTCCAAGAAGATTGGATCATTAAAAAAAGGAGGTTATAACTTAGCTCCTTCCTTTTTTTTCATTGAGCTTCTATTGTTTGTTGGGGTTTGTTTAGAACCAATGGTAAGTGGAAAGGCGGTTAGATGATACTTCATCAGATGATTGTACAAAGAGGGCGGTAGGTTATAGAAAAGAAAGAATGGAAAAGAATGATAAATAAATAAAGGAATTATTGATTGTATCGGGAATCAAATTTTGAGTTCAGTATGGATAAAAGATCGTCCTATGTTATACTATTCAATTCTTGACGATGAATCGATTTGATAGCTCCGATATTGTTATTCATGATATTGATCCGATTCGATATCATCGAGATGTAATGCATCCCATTGAATTTACAGGCGAAAGATTTATTATCTCTATGGGATTAACTCCCGAGTTATTGCGAATTAAAGAAAAATTAAACAATGAGATTATGGAAGTAAATATTCTCGCATTTATTGCTACTGCACTGTTTATTCTAGTTCCTACTGCTTTTTTACTTATAATATACGTAAAAACAGTCAGCCAAGGTGATTAATTTGAATTAAACTTGATTTTTTATTTCTTATCAATAATTGCAGAGAAGAAAAGGATAAAAATTTCGCGTCTTAAATGAAATGGGCAGACTAGAATCAGTCGTATTCTATGAGATACGATAGTATGGTAGAAAGATTCAGATATTTCTTTCTACCATACTATCTAGTATTGTTATTGTAGTGTATAAAGTTGTATTGTAATGCGGGTTAATTTAATATAGATTAATATAGATCAATCTACAATAGTATCATCATATTCCTTTTCTATATATATATATATAGAAATCGATTTAATTACGATTTAATTACGTATATATAATATATATAGTGATAATGTATATTATATAGTATCCCAATTCTATTTCTTTGCTTTATCTATTTGTATTTAATTTGTGTTGATTTCAATTAAATTAATTTGAAATAATCGAAAGCGACTTTTACGATTAGAATTCCTAGATTTCTGATTATTTTCAATATGAATCCCGATCGAAAGAATCAATGACTTCTTCGTCGGAATGCTAACTAAAAGATTATTTTATTATACCTATCGAAGAAGTCATTGATTGAGGAGTTGACAAATGATCCATGGGAACTTCTTCGGATTTCGAAAAGGATTAGTAAAACCCGTCGACTTTTAACGTTTGAACCATGATATGAAATGGGTTCAATAAAACAAGCAAAACATAAATAAAATTTCTAAAATAGTAAAACTAAAACAAGCGGCGCAATATGTGACTCGCCCAAGACAATATTTTAGGATGTGCAGTATCTCGTTGGACAACTACTATGTTGTTTCCCAATGTGTATCCACGTAATGGAATAACCGAATTGTTTTCTCTTTGATCTTTGAACAGTAAAGAGGTAAACAAAATAAAAAAAAGTTCCGTTCTTCCTCATGGTCCATATCTAACTTTGGTAAGAGTCAGTTCATCGAAATAGAAAATTTATGAAGAATTCAGTTGGAATAAATTTCCTACCATTTGTATTCCTTTTACTTTTTTTACTTTCAAAATACGAACACGGAAATAATTGAAATATTTCTTTGATTGAAAGAGTATTCTTCATATATATTTATTATTCATAGAATACATTACTCAACTAAAATCCAAGAGAATTTCGAAATGAAGATATTTTGCATTTCTATTTCAATTTAAAAATAAAATTTTAAATTGAAATAGTGAAATTTTAAATAAAAAAAACTTTGCCGAACGATCTATAAAAAAAAGTGATACTGTTTAGTTCCTAAACTCAATTAGTAGTACTTCTAGAGTCCACTCCTTCCCCATACTACTAGTGAAAGGGAAAACGTAAAGACTACCATTAAAGCAGCCCAAGCGAGATTTACTATATCCATGTGAATTATGTCCTCTATCTCTATGAAGGAATTATTCAATTATTGTTCACTAATAAATAATAGGGGAATCACTGGCGCAGAGTCAAAAAGTTATTCTGACCCAACACCGTTGATGAAACAATCCAATAA